CGGATCAAGCACTACCCAATCCTACTACTATAACTTTGTTTCATTAATCTGTATATATATTATATAATACTATGCTATGCATTGTATTATAATACATAATAATATATATATCTATATTAATCTGTATTGTAAATTAATTAATCTGTATTGTAAATTAAAGTTATCTAGATTTATGTATATTAATGTTAAAAATTTCAAAGTAGAAAAGACTCTTTTGATCTAGTTATATAATATATTATAATTATATTGTATATTGACAATTCCAAAAAACTTATCATACTATCAGCATAGTATGCTGATGGTCGGGCGGATCTGCCCCCATCGTCTAGCGGTTCAGGACATCTCTCTTTCAAGGAGGCAGCGGGGATTCGACTTCCCCTGGGGGTAGGGTACTACGAAAGGAAGTTGATCATATCATGGATTATAACTAAACCTAGAATTAATTCTTCCTGGGTCGATGCCCGAGCGGTTAATGGGGGCGGACTGTAAATTCGTTGGCAATATGTCTACGCTGGTTCAAATCCAGCTCGGCCCAATAATTCGCCGCTCCATTGAATACGATCTAACCAGTTTAATTTGTCCTCCAGAAATAGAAATGTCCTATCCGTCAAAATAAAGATCAACCATTTTTTTGATCTATCCATATTTTTTAATTAGTCATTTTTGACAATAAAAAAAAAAAAGAACCACCGGTTACTAGTAATTATTGCTATAGTTCATATCCATGTGGATATGGTATCAGTATATCATTTTTGTTTCTGTTACAACACGACGAGACGAATAGAATGTTCTTATGAAACCATAAGAATATGTATGCCATACACCTCGCTGGGATTGTAGTTCAATCGGTCAGAGCACCGCCCTGTCAAGGCGGAAGCTGCGGGTTCGAGCCCCGTCAGTCCCGAACTAGGATCCGATGAATTTATCAATTCATCTCCCACTTTTTACAGAAAAGTGGGACAGGGAGCAAGATCTAAGAATCCTTATTTTTTTTTTTCGTTTCACATTGATATTTTTATATTTATCATCAAACAAAAGAAATGCGGGAATTTTCATTTCTTTCACTACGGAATAGTACCGATTGATAAGGAAGAGACATACCTAGATTGATTGGTACGATCGGTTATATTACTCTATGTCAGTATTTTAAGAGATACCATATTCGTTATTCATTTGACTTTATTTTTTGATTGGTCTTGAATAATGAAATGGAGTAGAGTGCCCATATTTTTACCAGGAGTACATACAAAAATTGTATTCCTTTGTTGTACAATATACAATGAACTTAACATAATTACCTCGGCGGAACAGAGCGCCTTTTTATTTTTAACTGCGCCCTTTTCCAATTCCAACTCCGACTTGTGTATCCTCTATATTTTAATTAAAAAAATCTATCTCATTCAAATCGCATGCTAATTTTTTTATGTATGTGTTCTCCCCCAATCCAAGAACAGAGAAGAGGATATTATATTAATTAATTATATTAATAATTAATATTAATTAAATCTATTAATTTATAATTTAAAATCATAAATTATATATAATATATAATAATCTTAATTAAAATTATTTAATTTTTTTTTTTCATAAATAATAAATAAAAGACCAAGCAAGGTACCCCTTTTTAGTAAATCTGTTGGAATATTAGATCTTTTAATCCGTCCTTTTTCCATCTCACTTATATTGTTTGGGTCTTAGGTGTGACCTGACCCATTGAATACCGGTCATCTGATACCTCGTCGGATACTTAAATTAATTGTCTGTATTAAGTAAGTAGAACGAAGAAGGTAGGTTATAGAAAAGAAAGAATGGAAAAGGACGAAAAATTCAATAGCATTCTATATTGGAATTGGATTAGAAATTGAATTTTTGATTTAGTATGGATAAAAAGTCTTCCTATGTTATACTATTAAATTCTCGACAATTAATTGATTTGATAGATTAGATCTATTGTTATTCATAATATTTTGATCCATTTGGCATCATCAGGATACAATTAACTTATTGAATTTACAGGAATCAAATTTTTCATCTCTATGGGATTAGATCCCGAGTTATTGCGAAACAAAAAAAAATGAGATTATGGAAGTTAATATTCTCGCATTTATTGCTACTACACTGTTCATTCTAGTTCCTACTGCTTTTTTACTTATCATTTACGTAAAAACAGCCAGTCAAAATAATTAATTTTAATGAAACTAGAATTATTAGTTCTTGTCAATAATTGAAGAAATGATGAGATAGTGTGTAGAAATATAAATATAATATCTATAGTTTTTTCTACACACTATCCAATATTGTATACAGATATAATATAGGTTTATATAATATAAATCAATTTACAATTATGGTAGTGTCTCTAGAGTCCACTCCTCCCCCATACTACGAGCGAAAGGGAAAATGTAAAGACTACCATTAAAGCAGCCCAAGCGAGACTTACTATATCCATGTAAATTATGTCTCCTATCTCTATCAAGGAATGATTCCACTATGATTATTG